AGATTTCAATTCTTCCATGTTTCAGCAGTAGCATATTGTTCCATGGAGCTAAGGTCAAAAAGATGCAAGAAACAAGTGTTTCCACGACTCTACCATCCGGCCAATTCTGTTCCACTGAATCCCCCCCTTTCATGGGCACATATCTTTACGGCTAAGGAATGGGGAATCTTTCTCCTGTTACATGAATCAAATGTTTCATTTCATCCGGGAAAAGCCATCTCTTTCTCAACAATGTCTTTGTCATTTGATCCAATAGCGTTCCGTTAGATAGGAACAGATTTGATAAATACTGAGAACTCTCGGATAGAGTATTAGAACGGAAAGATCCATTAGATAATGAACTATTGGTTCTAAACCATCTCTGGCGATGAATCAACAATTCGAAGTGCTTTTCTTGCGTATTTTTGATGAACCAGCGTTTATATATAGATGTCGGAGGATTTGTTTGGGAAGCAATAAGCCCCTTTGACATCTCTTCATCTGCAAAGAATTCTCGACGTGAAAACACAGAGACAAAGGGCTGATCTTTGAATAGGGAAAAGAGTGGATCCGCAGGGTCCCAAATGAATTGGCTTGTTCGAAAAAAGCCTTGTTCTTTGGAAGATCTATCTCGTGTCTGGTACTGCATGGTTCCACTCTGCAAGAACTCCGAATCATTCTCTTGAAGCTCATCCTCTTTATGAGAAATGATCCGTTTGCCCCGAAATGACCCAGTCCAATAGGGAAATCCCAATTCAGTGGGCCTTTCGATACAATCAAATAGATTGCCGCAAGGGCGCCATATTCTAGGAGCCCAAACTATGTGATTGAATAAATCCTCCTCTATCTGTTGCGGATCGAGGGCCCCTTCTTCAAACTCCGATTCGTATTTTTCATATAGAAATCTCTGATCAACGATAGAACAAGATCCATTTTGCATCATATCTAACTGATTCCTTGGTTCGGACCGAAGAAGTAATGTCACTCGATTATTATCAAACTGACTGCAATCTTTTTCTGTCCGTGAGGATCCCGCCAGAGCCAGAGCGCCTTCTACTTCTAATAGTAATAATAGTAAGAGGCCATGAACTAGATCAGAATCATTCTCAACGAATCCATAAGAAGTGATCCAATTCTTTTCATTGGGTCTGGATGAAGACCAAAGATCTTGAGCGACCGATCCGGCAGAACAACTCAAAAGATAAAGAAGTATCGTGAATTTCTTCATGCTCGTTCCAAGTTCGAAGTACCATTTGTACAAATAAGAATCCCCTCCCTTACATGAATTCTTCTTCATATAGATAGATATAGGATCTATGGGGCAATTACTTAGAAGTACATTTTGTGCAACAGCCCTTCCTATCTGATAGAAAAGGATCCCATGATCCTGAACCGATCTTATCTGGGATCGAAAATCCCAAGTTTTTCTATGAAGAGCTGATCTAATTGTATTAGTTTCTATAATGGATTTCTTCTGTGTAATACTAATTGATAGGGCCTCGTTGATAAGTGCTACAAGATCTCGCGCATTGGAACCCATGGTTATGGACCCGAATCCGTTAGTATGGAACATCCTCTTTTCCAAGTGAAATCCCCTAGTATATGAAAGAATGAAAAAGTGCTTTCGTTGTTGTGGAAGAAGAAGCCTTCGTATCTTAATGCATGTATTTAATTTCTTCGGAGCTATTAGAGCGGGATCCACTTTTTGGGGAATATGAGTCGAAGCAATAACAAGAATCTTTCCAGTGGAACATCTTTCACAATCCCTGGAGAGATAGTTCTCTAATAGACCGAGGGATAAGTAATTCGACTCATTCACATGCAGATCATGAATGTTTGGAATCCATATTATGCAAGGAGACATTGCTTTTGCTAATTCGAATTGAAGGGTGATATCAAATCGGTCTATTTTTGGCGTCATATACATAGTTAGCAGCTCCGTATCAATATCAAGGTCATCATCACTACCATCAATATAAATATCGTCACTATCATCAATATAGGTATCGTCACTATCATCAATATCATCAATAGGATAACCTTTAGGCTTGTCATCCAGGAACTTGTTCGGAAATACCGTAATGAAAGGAACATAGGAGTTTGTCGCTAGGTATTTTACCAAACAGGATCGTCCAGTTCCTATAGAACCTATCACTAAAATACCTCTAGAAGGGGATAGGGCTAAACGGAGCGAAAAGGGAGGAGATGGGGAATGAAAACTATTAGCCCCGCACGAGGTTTGTGAATAAGCGATTGTCTGATAATGAGCAAGGAATATCCGTCTTTCTGCTAAACAGGATCTATTGAACTCATAATTCATTAGATCCTTTTTATGAATGTCAACTAAGTATCGTAAGGAAATTGATCCCGGTTGTTCAATCATTTGATAACCAGAGTCATTCTTTGATAAATGATCACTATAAGTCAGATTCAATAGAATTTTATCAATCCTTTTTTCTGTCGTTAAGGTGGAGAACTGAACCAAGAATTCTCTTTCTTCATCATCAATCGAATCACTGTT